AAAATTATCTATTTTAGAAGACTCTGATACTAATAGGATTAGTGTCTTTCACTGGCAAACAAAATGGGATGATTTAGATTTCTTGCGTCTAGTCAAGAGTTTCTTTGAATTGAGGGTTCATTATTATGAGACTTATCTGATCCAATTGATAGAATTTTCGAAAGAAATCTTGAATTTTATAGGATATAATATAATATTCAAGATCTCAGCGAAAACTTACAGCAGCTTGCCAAACAAAGGCTAAGAGAAAAAAAAACAGAGGTATGACTGGCATAACATCTACAATTGGATTCAAAAAAGCATAGGCCTCCGGCAATTTGGCGAAGACAAAATGACTCGAATAAAGAGCCGAATTAATACAGATCAAACTAAAGATATTAAGCATAACAGACATTTTGTTCTTGGAGATAATTGAATTTTGATTGAGTTATTGATATGAAGTCAAAAAGAAGAAAGTAAGGTAGAAAAAATTCTTCTTTGTCTTTGAATTCACCCAACCAAAAACCCTCCCATTCTCAAATGGAATAGAAGAAATTCGACTTTCATACAATATCTTAATTGAATTATATGTAATGATCAATAAATTCAATTTTATTCTATAATATACACATATAAAAATCTTAGTAAGAATATATTTTCTAAATTCGATATTTATTTATATTAAAATTGACTATCAACTAATACCAGCATTATTCTTTATTAGTGTCGAATAGAAATTTTAATGGGGCGTGGCCAAGTGGTAAGGCAACGGGTTTTGATCCCGGTATTCGGAGGTTCGAATCCTTCCGTCCCAGACCATATTCCATTCTAAATAATCTAAATTTGATTAGAATAAGATTCTTGTGAACAACTTTCTATTTATGTTTAAAGGTCTAATATTGAATAAAATACAATTCTTATTTTTTTTTGATTCCCAGAGAATTTATCGAAATATTACTGAAATATTAAGTTAAACAAAATATGAAAATACGTATATAAAACTAGGAAATGCATAGTCTATATGTATATATTATTATTGCTCTATATTCTATTTCAGCGAGAGTCGTTTTTCGTTGTGAAACAAAAATTTTAGGATTTCTTAAATTGAAAAAGTCAAATTTCAATATCTAAACCATATTTAACACAGAATATCTATAAGATAGGAACTATTCTTTAATAGCGATTTGAGAAAATAAGAATAGAAACAATAAGGACTCAAGTCTTCCCTCCCATCAGTCTTTTTTATTCATTTCATAAAAATAAACGACAAAAAATATAAATTATTACTTTTTTATTTATATTTTTAGAATATAATAATTTTGATAATTAAAAAAAAATCTTGTATTTATACTATAAATTTATACTATAACAATAAAAAAATAAAATTGGAGTTACGTTGAATTCGTGCTAAAACCTCTTCAGAAAAATTTCTATCCATCTATCTAGAAGAAAAGTGATAGAGTACTATGTAGCGAATGAACCAATGATTATTCACGATTCCATAATTGAATCAATTCCATACCGGTTCCAAATTAGAGAAATGTTATGGTAAAACTTCGTTTGAAACGATGTGGTAGAAAGCAACGTGCGGCTTGAAAGACATGATCCATTGTGGATTTTTACATCCACCATTTTATATAAGAATGAAGGTGCTCTTGACTCGACATCATTTATTCTGTTTCACTACAAACCCATCGGGTTGTAATGGAAATAGTCGATGATGGAGCTCGAGTAGAAATTATTGATTTATTTCTCAGGGGCAAAGGTCTATGGTTAATGCCAATCAATAAATTGGAAGAACTTCGTAAGTATATCGTTGATAGAGAAATTGAAAGGGTTTCGCGTTTTCAATCTAAAATAAAATTTGTTGGAATTGCAAAAATTCTTTCCATACAAAGTTTATTATATGAGAATCAACCCTTTCTATGATTCTTTATTAGAAATCAATCGCAAAAAAAGGTATGTTGCTGCCATTTTGAAAGGATTCAGAATCACCGAAGTTATGTCTAAACCCAATGATTTAAAACAAAGATTAAAGGATCCCAAAACAAGAAAAGATCTTTTCCATTGTTTCCATAATTGTACCATAATAAAAATTCAAATAGATTTGAAATAAAAGAAACAAAAAAGAGAGGTTTCAAGACCACTCAATAAATGAAATGCTTAAATATTTTCCTTTAAGCCACTGGAGAGTTATCTAACTTGAGCTATGAGTACAAATGATTTTTTTTTAAGGAAGTAAGAATAAAAAAGGGGATTTCAACCATTTTTTTATAGACCCATTTGTGATTCTATACATTTCTATACATTCTATACATTTCTATACATTAATTAGAACTAAAAATTATTTTGAATGAGCCGTACGAGGAGAAAACTTCCTATACGTTTCGAGGGGGGGTTACTTTTTTACATCTATCCCAATGAGCCGTCTATCGAATCGTTGCAATTGATGTTCGGTCCCGAAGAGAAGGACGAGATCTTCGGAAAGTGGGTTTTTATGATCCGATAAAGAATCAAACTTATTTAAATGTTCCTGCTATTCTATATTTCCTTGAGAAGGGCGCTCAACCTACAGAAACGGTTCAGGATATTTTAAAGAAAGCGGGGGTTTTTAAGGAGTTTCACTCTAATCAAACGAAATCAAATTAATTAAGGAAATCAAAAAAATAATAGATTAAGACTTGTATAAAACTATATAGGAGTTATCACTTCCGGAACTTTTTCTTTATCTCTTTTACTCTATTCATGCCAATTAATTACTCTCCTATGTTCTATAATAGTAAAACCAGAATTTATTAATTTATTGATCCTAGAAAAATTAGGACATTCTCTTCAATTTGCTAGTCTTCGTCAGAACTTTATTACTATAAATACCAAATATTAAATTACGAAATAAGCAATTTAGTTTGCTTATTTCATTTCTATTTCAATAAACCCGCGGTTCTTTTTCTACTTGCTTAATGTCTTATTTATTTTTGTATCTATGTAGTGCTAATCCAACACAAGTCCTTTTTTGAAATATTTAGAATATTTTATTAAATTCAAAAATATCTATTTTATATATTTTTGAATTTCATGGAAATGGGATATTTTTTTCTATTGTTTTATTTTCGAAAATTCATATTATATTGACAACAGTGCATCGAACAAATATAATTTTAAGTATATCTATTTATTTACGTACCATAGGTTTGGTTTTTACTTAAAGATAAATGATGGATTCATTTTCATACAAGATTGATCCAAGAAGTCTTTTTTAGTGCGGTCTATTTAGTTTTATACTTATTTCTCTTCTTTATCTTTTATTTGAAAATTTCTTTTATTTTCGTTTGATCAGTTCATTTTTATGTTCTGAATAAATTCGAAATTTTCCTGCTAGTTTAATGTTTGGATTGTATCACATAATTTATTTAATTGATTTTGATTATTTCGACACACCTTTTCTTTTTATTCGGGTTGCTAACTCAATGGTAGAGTACTCGGCTTTTAAGTGCGGCTAGGATCTTTTACACATTTGGATGAAGTAAGGGATTCGTCCATACAATTGGTAAAGTTTGGAAGACCACGACTGATCCTGAAGGGGAATGAATGGAAAAAATAGCATGTCGTATCAATGGAGAGTTCTGAAACTGTTTTATTCTTAACAGATCAATACAAAACTTTGTTTGAATTCTTGAAATGAACCAAAAAAAACCTTCGGTCGATCGAATAAATAAATGGATAGAGCCCTATGGCTTCAATCAATTCTAGGGAAAGAAAGAGCTACGAGCTTCTGTTCTTAATTTGAATGATTACCCCATCTAATTATAGGTTAAAAATATATTAGTGCTTGTGTGGGTGCGAGAAATACTTTTCCCATGTGTGGATTATCAATTTTATAATGAATCCTAACTATTGAACCCTCCCTTATAGAATGGAGGTTGGTGTGTAGAAGAAATAGTATATTGATAATTTTTTTTTCCAAAATCAAAAGAGCGATTGGGTTGAAAAAAATAAAGGATTTCTAACCATCTTTTTATCCTATAACGAACATAAATTAATTAAATTCAATGGAAAAAGAAAGGATAGAGAATCTGTTAATAAGTTTACCGAGGTATCTTTTCTTACTCACAATACCTTGTTTTGACTATATCGCACTATGTATCATTTGATAAACCCCCCAAAAACCCTCTATCTTTGGTTCCATTTTCATTTTATATGGAGGAATTCATGGAGGAATTCAAAAGATATTTAGAATTAGATAGATTTCAGCAACACGACTTCCTATATCCACTTCTATTTCAGGAGTATATTTATGTACTTGCTCATAATCATAGTTTAACTAGATCTAGTTCGTTAGAATTGGAAGAGGCAGGTTATGACAATAATTCCAGCTTACTGATTGTAAAACGTTTAATTACTCAAACGGATTCACAGAATCATTTTCGTTTTTTGATTAATGATTCTAATCAAAATCCATTTTTGGGGCACAACACAACTTTGTACTCTCAAATTCTATTAGAAGGATTTGTAGTCGTTATGGAAATTCCATTTTCTATACAAGTAATATCTTCCCTAGAAGGGAAAAAAATAGTAAAATCTCATAATTTACGATCAATTCATTCAATATTTCCTTTTTTAGAGGACAAATTTTCACATTTAAATTATGTGTTAGATTTATTTATACCCCATTCCATCCATCTGGAAATATTGGTTCAAACTCTTCGTTACTGGGTAAAAGATGCTTCTTCTTTTCATTTATTACGAGCCTTTCTTCACAAGTATCATAATTGGAATAATCTTATTACTCTAAAGAAATCTAGTTTTTCTTTTTCAAAAAGAAAGAAACGGTTCTTATTTTTTTTATATAATTTTCATGTATATGAATACGAATCGGTCTTCGCCTTTCTCCGCAATCAATCTTCTCATTTACAATCAAAAGCTTATAGACCTTTTCTTGACCGAATATATTTCTATGAAAAACGAGACTATTTTTTAGAAGTATTTACAAAACAGGCCATTTTATGTTCGGTCAAGGATCC